AAAGTTGGTTGGGCTTTTCATCACATGTTTATTCTCTTCATATTCATATTGAAAGAAGTTAGTTATTTAGAAAAAACTTACGTTCCGTATTGAATTCTCAACGATGTAAAATGTATCGAAATTCGAAAGAACCTATATTCTATCTCCTATCTCTTATTCCCTATTCTTTAAATGAAATAGTTCAATTATAAATTCTCTGTGGATCTCTTATTTTCTAACCAAGAGGGGGTTTTTGATGCTATAATTGAATTCAATTAAGGGGATTAAATCTCTAAGACTCTAGGGTAAAATAAAAAATAAAAAGGGGGGGCAAGGATTTAATCTATACTTGTTTGGCTTTATACCTAGACAAGATAGTCAGCGTCTCGAAAAAAAAAGGACCTTTATTTGATTTATGATTCCTATCGAATTCGGAGAGTAGGTAAAAGTTAATGAGCAGCGGAAAGTATTAAGTTCAATATCTACGTCTGTCCGAATCTTATTAATAAACAATCAAATTACATATGTAATCGATGTATTTTATTTGAACTTTATTTTTCAATAGTTCATCTTTGGCTCTAATGAATAATTGTAAATCTATGTAAAGATTGAGACAAGGGTGCTTCATCCATTTTATTCATTTTACTTTTTGATTATAGAAAGATTACTGAATCTCACATCAAATAAAATACGAAAATATATATTAATATATTATAATTTTATAATTATATATAATGAGGAAATGCATAACTTATATGTATATATTGTTATCGCTCTATTTCAGTGACAATCGTTTTTTTTTGTGAAAAAATGGGGATCTTTTCCATTTTCAAATTGAAATATTTAACGAAATATTTAACATAGAATGTTTATAAGAGTGAATGTTGCTCTATCTATCTGATAGATAAGAAAACCCACTATCCTATTCTTTCATTTAATTGATAAAATCAGAATGAAAGAATAATGACTTAAATCTTCCTTTACATCCGTTTTTTTATTCTTCGATCTATCTGCCTTAAGCGATGATTATTCAATTCCAAAAGAAATAGAAATATTTCTCTTTTATGAGGATCAAACGCGGGTCGTACTGTAAAACTTTATTGAAATAATATTCAAATAAAAAATAAGAATGTCAAAGGAAGATGTAGATATTCAAAAAGAACTCGTTTATTCGTCTTATTTTTTTTTTTTTTTATGATATTTCTATTTTTTTAATAGAATATTTCTTTATTAATCTCTAATATTTTTAATTATTATTAATCAAGCATGGAGTTAAAAATAGGGGGTTAAGTTTAATTCTTGCTAAAACTTTTTCATAAAAATATCTATCTATTCTATTTATATAGAAGAAAAAAATATAGATTACTATGTAACGGATGAACCAATGATTATTCATGATTCCATAATAGAATCAATTCCATACCGGCTCCAAATTAGAGAAATGTTATGGTAAAACTTCGTTTGAAACGATGTGGTAGAAAGCAACGTGCGACTTGAAAGACATGATCCGTTGTGGATTCTTACGTCCACCATTTTTTATAGGAATGGAGGTGTTCTTGGCTCGACATCGTTTGTTCTGTTCCACTATACCCTCTCTTTTTTTGTTGGGTTGTAATGTAAATAGTTCATGATGGAGCTCGAGTAGAAAATATTGATTCATTTCTCAAGTGCAAAGATCTAGGGTTAATGCCAATCAATAAATTGGAACAACTTCGTAAATATATCTTCGATATAGAAATCGAAAAGGTTCCAAGTTTCCAACCCAAAAGGAAAATTTCTTGGAATTCATAAAACTCTTTCGATACAAAGTGTATCGCGTAGGAATCAACCGTTTGTATGATTCTTTGATAGAAAGAAAATCACAAAAGGGGTATGTTGCTGCCATTTTGAGAGGATTAAGAATCACCGAAGTTATGTCTAAACCCAATGATTTAAAACAAAAAAAAGATAAAGGATCCCAGAACAAGGAAACACCCTTTCAATTGTCTCAATAACTGAACCATAATAAAAACAAATCAAAAAAAATGAAATGAAACAAATGAAAAAAGGAAGGGGTTTAAAGACCACTCAATAAAAGAAATGCCTAAAGATTTTCCTTTGAACTATTTGAGAGTTATCCAATTTGAGTTATGAGTACGAATGGTTTTTTTCTTTTTCAGGAAGGAAGAAGAAGAAAGAACTTAATCATATTGATTTAATCATTTTATATATCCATTTGCCGTTGTAATTCTATACATAAACATAAATAAAACTTTAAATCATTTTTTCTCGAGCCGTACGAGGAGAAAACTTCCTATACGTTTCTAGGGGGGGTATTATTCATCTACATCTATCCCAATGAGCCGTCTATCGAATCGTTGCAATTGATGTTCGATCCCGAAGAGAAGGAAGAGATCTTCGGAAAGTGGGTTTTTATGATCCAATAAAGAATCAAACTTATTTAAATGTTCCTGCTATTCTATATTTCCTTGAAAAGGGTGCTCAACCTACAGAAACTGTTCAGGATATTTTGAAAAAGGCG